AAAAATGATAAAATTGAAAATACTCTAAGAAATGAAATGTCACAATATTTTTTTTATACATGCCAAAGTGATGGAAAAGAACGAATATCTTTTACATATCCTCCCAACCTTTCAACTTTTTTTGAAATGATACAAAAAAAGATCCCTTCATTTACAACAGAAAAAGCACCCTCGGATCAAGTTTATACTTGTTGGAGTTTGATCAATGAAGAAAAAAAAGAAAATTTAAAAAACGAATTTTTAACTAGAATTGAAGCTTTAGATAAGAAATGGTTTATTGAAAATATACTGGAAAAAACGACTCGATTTTGTCATAACGAAACTAAAAAAGAATATTTACCTAAAATTTATGATCCATTTTTGTATGGGATCTCTCGCGGAAGAATCAAAAAATTATCTCCTTTCCAAATCATAACAAAAACCTATAAAAAAAAGAATATAAGAGGATCTTGGATAAACAAAATTCATGGTATACTTCTGAAGATTAATTCTCAAAAATTTGAGCAAACAATAGAAAAATTTAATAGAAAGTCTTTATCAATAGAGAAAAGAATTTATTTTTTTTCAGAACCCCAAGAAGAAAAAATTCATTCACATTCAGAAGAAGAAATAAAAATTTTAAAAATTTTATTTGATGTCGTTATAATTTATAATAATGATCAAACTTTTATAAAAAATTTTATTGATTTCCATGAAATCAATAAAAAAGTTCCTCACTGGTCATACAAATTAACAAGTGAGTTGGAAGAATTGGAAGGCGAAACTGAAGAAAATGTACCAGACGAACCTGGAATTCGTTCAAGAAAAGCAAAACGTGTAGTGGTTTTTACTGATTTACAAGAACCTCATAACGGGATTTATACTAATTTCAAAGATAATCAAAATTCTGATCAACAAGATGAAATGGCTTTGATCCATTATTCACAACAATCTGATTTTCGTCGAGAGATAATTAAAGGATCCATGCGTTCCCAAAGGCGTAAAACTGTTATTTGGGAATTTTTGCAAGCAAAAGCACATTCGCCCCTTTTTTTTGATAGAATAAATAAACTTTTTTTTTTTTCGTTTGATATATGGGGGCTAAAAAAAAAAATTCTTAGAAATTTCATGTGGAAAAAAAAAAAGTTTATTTATAAAAACGAAGAAGAGCAATCAAAAAAAGAAGAACAAAGACGGATAGAAATTGCGGAAACTTGGGATAGCTTCCTATTTTCTCAAATAATAAGAGGTTTTATCTTAGTAACTCAATCTATTCTTAGAAAATATATTATATTACCTTTATTGATAATAATTAAAAATAGCATCCGTTTATTATTATTTCAATTTCCTGAGTGGTCTGAGGATTTAAAGGATTGGAAACGTGAAATGCATGTTAAATGTACTTATAATGGGGTTCAACTATCCGAAACAGAATTTCCAAGAAACTGGTTAACGGATGGTATTCAGATAAAAATCCTATTTCCGTTTTATCTTAAACCTTGGCATAAATATCAATTTCAATCATCTCAGAAAGTCCGACTAAAAAAAAAAAAAAGAGAAAAAAATGATTTTAGTTTTTTAACGGTTTGGGGACTAGAAACTGACCTACCTTTTGGTTCGACCAAAAAAACGCCTTCTTTTTTTGAACCCATTTTTAAAGAATTAAAAAAAAGAATCAAAAAATCCAAAACGAAGTCTTTTCCGGTTTTAAGGATTTTCAAAGAAAGAACAACAATTTTCCTAAAAGTCGAAAAAGAGATTAAAAACTGGATTATAAAAAACTTGCTTTTTCTAAAAAAAAAAAAAAAAAACCTTTCAAAACGAAATAGAATTCCATTAGTTGGCCCGAGAGAAATATATGAATTAAATGAAACTAAAAAAGTTTCAATAATGAGTAATCAGATGATTCATGAACTATCTGTTCAAAAAAAATCCACGGAGTGGACAAATTCTTCACTCAGCGAAAACAACATAAAAAATGTGATTGATAGAATAAAGACAATCAGAAATCAAACGGAAGAAATTTCAAAAGAAAAAGAAAAACTAACTAATAGTTGTAACAAACTGTGTTATGATTCTAAAATAATTGAGTCATTAAAAAAAAGTTGGCAGACATTAAAAAGAAAAAATACTCGATTAATTCGTAAATCTTTTTTTTTTAGAAAATTTTGCGTTGAACAACTGTCTATAACTATTTTTCTAGGTATCATTAATATTCCAAGAATTACTACACAACTTTTTTTTGAATCAACAAAAAAAATTCTTGATAGATATATTTACAAGAATGACGAAATTGGAGAAAAAATTACTAAAAAAAAAAATACCATTTATTTTATTTCGACTATAAAAAATTTCATATTAAAAAAAAATTTTTTTAGTTATGACTTGTGCCCTTTATCACAAGCATATGTATTTTACAAATTATCACAAATTCAAGTTAGTAACTTTTATAAATTAAAAACTTTTTTTGAATATAACATATACATAACATCCTTTTTTGTTAAGAATCAACTAAAGGATTTTTTTCAAGAACAAGGAATCTTTCATTATGAATGGAAAGATAAAACCCTTTTTAATTCCGAAATAAATCAATGGAAAAACTGGTTACGAAGTCATTCTCAATATAATTTACCTCAGATTGCATGGGCTAGATTAGTAACAAAAAAATGGAAAAATAAAATAAACCAAGACTCTCTCGTTCTAAAAACCAAAGTGGATTCATCTGAAAAAAAAAATTTGGATAATTACAAAAAACAAAATTTTTTTAAGGCCAACTCATTTTTCAATCCAAAACATAAAGATAATTTCAAAAAGGATTCTATATATAATCTTTTTTGCTACAAATCTATGCATTCGACAGAAAAATTTTTTGATATGTCTACAGGCCTAGAAAATTGTTTAGTCTCTTGTTTTCTAGAAAAATATAATATTCAGGGTATAGGGGAAATTCGGCATAGAAAATATTTGGATTGGAGAATTCTCAACTTTTGGTTTAGAAAAAAAGTAAATATTGAGCCTGATACTCACAGTAAAAAAAAATATATTAAGACTAAAGTTCAGAATTATCAAAGAATTGATAAAATAACTAAGACGGGTCTTGCCAATCAAAAAAGTTTATTTTTTGATTGGATGGGAATGAATGAAGAAATAATAAATCATCGTATAACAAATTTGGACTCTTTTTTCTTTCCAGAATTTTTCTTATTTTCTAGTACATATAAAATGAAACCGTGGGTCATACCAATTAAATTACTTCTTTTCAATTTTAATGAAACAAAAAATGTGAATAAACAGATCACTCTAAAGAAAAAAGGTTTTATACCATCAAACGAAAAACAATTCCTTCGATTTTTTAATCTAAATAAAGAAGAAAACGAATCGGCAGGTCAAGAAGAGTTTGAATCAGATAAAGAAACAAAAATAAATGCGGAATCAGCTCTATCAAACCAAGAAAAAACTATTGAAGAAAATTATGCAGAATCGAAGATAAAAAAACGTAAAAATCAAAAACAACTAAAAAGCAATACTGAAGCGGAACTTGACTTATTTCTCAAAAGGTATTCGCGTTTTCAATTGCGATGGAATTGTTTTTTAAAAAAAAAAATTCTCAATAATGTAAAAGTATACTGTCTCTTGGTTAGACTAAAAAATCCAAACGATATAGCGATATCTTCTATTGAAAGAGGAGAGATGAGCCTAGATATTCTACTGATTGAGAAGAATTTCACTTTTGAAAAATTAATGAAAAAAGGAATATTGATTGTTGAACCTGTCCGTTTGTCTGTAAAAAACGATGGACAACTTATTATATATAGAACCATCGGGATTTCATTGGTTCATAAAAATAAACAAAAAATAAGTAAAAGATCAAAAAAAAAAAGCTATATTGATAAAAAAAATAATTCTGATTTCTTTGTCCCTGAAAATATTCTATCCCCTAAACGACGTAAAGAATTTAGAATTCTAATTTGTTTCAACTTAAAAAAAAAAAATGTGAGAGATAGAAATTCAAGATTTGATACAAATATTCAAAACTTGACCACAGTTTTGAAGAAAAAGAAAGATCTTGATAAGGATAAAAAAAAACTAATTAAATTAAAATCCTTTCTTTGGCCCAATTTTCGATTAGAAGATTTAGCTTGTATGAATCGCTATTGGTTTAATACGACTAACGGAAATCGTTTCAGTATGATAAGAATACACATGTATACGCGATTTCAAATGCATTAATGGTAGATCCTTTTTACTATATTTTTACTATATATATAATATAAGTTACGGTATATGAATTGGATGCACAAATATGAGGGATTGTTTTAAATTCAATCTTTATACATGAGATTCATTTAATTAATGACATAGATACCAATCAGAGCGGATCCATAAATAAATTCAAAAAATCCTCCTTTTTTAGATCAAAATTTAGACTTTTTTTTATAAAATTAAGAATTAAGAAGTTGATAATTAAATTCGGATCTTTGTACAAAAAAACTACCATTATTATTACTGATCAGTCAAATTCATATCTTTCAATTCATATTAAAAAGGGAAGGATTTCTTTTTATGATAAAAAATACATTCATTTCATTTCAAGAAAAAAAAGAAGAAAGCAGGGGATCCGTTGAATTTCAAGTATTCAGTTTCACTAATAAGATACGAAGACTGACTTCACATTTGGAATTGCACAGAAAAGATTATTTATCTCAGAGGGGTCTACGAAAAATTCTGGGAAAACGTCAACGACTGCTGGCTTATTTGTCAAAAAAAAATAGAGTACGTTATAAAGAATTAATTAATCAGTTGAATATTCGGGAATTAAAAACTCGTTAAATTCCAAAATTGTGAATTAGTTAATTTTTTAGATCTTGAATTTTTTAATAAACTTCTTTTTCAGCAATCTAATTCATACCAGAACGAATCAAGGAAAAACTTATGAAGAGACCAGTTACAGGAAAAGATCTTATGATAGTCAATATGGGACCTCACCACCCATCCATGCATGGTGTTCTTCGCTTAATTGTTACTCTAGACGGTGAGGATGTTGTTGACTGTGAACCCATATTGGGTTATTTACACCGAGGAATGGAAAAAATTGCGGAAAACCGAGCAATTATACAATATTTACCTTATGTAACGCGGTGGGATTATTTAGCTACTATGTTTACAGAAGCAATAACAGTAAATGGACCAGAACAATTGGGAAATATTCAAGTTCCTAAAAGGGCCAGCTATATCAGAGTAATTATGCTGGAATTGAGTCGTATAGCTTCTCATCTGTTATGGCTTGGCCCTTTTATGGCAGATATTGGGGCACAGACTCCCTTTTTCTATATTTTCAGAGAACGAGAATTTGTATATGATCTATTCGAAGCTGCCACCGGTATGAGAATGATGCATAATTTTTTTCGTATTGGAGGAATAGCGGCTGATTTACCTTATGGTTGGATAGATAAATGCTTGGATTTTTGTGATTATTTTTTAACAGAGGTTGTTGAATATCAAAAACTGATTACACGAAATCCTATTTTTTTAGAACGAGTTGAAGGCGTTGGGATTATTGGTGGGGAAGAAGCAATAAATTGGGGTTTATCCGGACCAATGCTACGCGCATCAGGAATACCATGGGATCTTCGTAAAGTTGATCGTTATGAATCTTACGATGAATTTGAATGGGAAATTCAGTGGCAAAAACAAGGAGATTCATTAGCTCGTTATTTAGTACGACTTAGCGAAATGACAGAATCCATCAAAATTATTCAACAGGCTCTGGAAGGACTTCCGGGGGGTCCCTATGAGAATTTAGAAAGTAGAAGCTTTGATAAAAAAAGCAATCCAGAGTGGAATGATTTTGAATATCGATTCATTAGTAAAAAACCTTCCCCTACTTTTGAATTATCGAAACAAGAACTTTATGTAAGAGTTGAAGCTCCAAAAGGGGAATTGGGAATTTTTCTCATAGGAGATCAAAGTGGTTTTCCTTGGAGATGGAAAATCCGACCGCCGGGTTTTATTAATTTGCAAATTCTTCCTGAACTAGTTAAAAGAATGAAATTGGCTGATATTATGACGATACTCGGTAGCATAGATATAATTATGGGAGAAGTTGATCGTTAAAATGATAATTTATGCAACAGAAGTACAAACTATAAATTCTTTTGTTAGATTGGAATCTTTAAAAGAGGTCTATGGACTCATATGGATATTTGTCCCTATATTTTCTCTTGTATTGGGAATCATAACAGGTGTACTAGTAATTGTGTGGTTAGAAAGAGAAATATCTGCAGGGATACAACAACGTATTGGACCTGAATACGCCGGCCCGTTAGGAATTCTTCAAGCTTTAGCCGACGGGACAAAACTACTTTTCAAAGAAGATCTTCGTCCATCTAGAGGAAATACTCCTTTATTTAGTATTGGACCATCTATAGCAGTTATCTCTATTTTACTAAGTTATTCAGTAATTCCCTTTAGCAATCACCTTGTTTTAGCGGATCTCAATATCGGTATTTTTTTATGGATTGCCATCTCAAGTATTGCTCCGATCGGACTTCTTATGTCAGGATATGGATCAAATAATAAATATTCTTTTTTAGGTGGTCTGCGAGCTGCTGCCCAAGCGATTAGTTATGAAATACCATTAACTCTATGTGTTTTATCAATATCTCTACGTGCGATTCGTTGAAACATAAACGTTTATTCCGTTTCTTCTAGATGAATAAATGAAAAACTGGAATATATATATTTATCTTTCGGGTTAATCTTAATAAAAGCAATTTGATAGTTATATATGAGTGAAAAAAACTGCTCAGAAATTAGCAGTAAAACGAAAAATTGAGTCTCATTTCCTATGTACAAAGGTTAAACGGAAATAAACATAACCGTAATAATCACTTTACCCCAAGGTTTGTTGATTAGTCATCCGGGCTTGAAGCGGGTTAAAAAAAATATTAACCATATGACGTTTTCACTATCAGTTATATAAATTAGCATACATATATTTCAAAGTGAACGGAAATTAGGTAAAAACGCGTGGATGGTTAGAAACACCAAAATACACAAAGAATTTGTAATAGAGATTAACCAAATTGAAAAGGATATTTATGCATAACATAAGATAAAAAAAAAGAAGGTTAATTGGGGCTTGAAATTAGTAGAAATTATCAGGCAGTATTCCCCAAGATTCCGATTCAGAGTATGCTCCCATCCACCGATAAATGTAATGACTATCAGAAACGAAATAATCCTTTATTTTTTTTGAAGTCCACCGACTTTTTTTCTAAAAAAGAAAGAAGAATAGGAACGAAACAAGGATATTTATTTTGATAGATTTCGAAAATAAAATAGAATTTCTATCATTAATAATAAACTAATAGGATGTTTAATTCTTTTTCGTAATTGAAAACCACGACGGGCTTAAATACCTAGTTTTATTTTGACAAGGGGTGTTTTATTAAAGGATTAAGTTATTACTCAACAAATAGAAATTAAAATTTGTAAAGGATGAGATGAATTCCGAAGCGCGTTTTTTATTTTTAGAATTTGAGCAGACAGAATTCCATTGGTATAATTCGGGATCCCAGATATATTTCTATTTAATCCATTTTAGAACATCATATCCATCTAAATAATACTAATCTGGTCCTTAGATTTATTTACGGCCCCCGAGGAGCCGTATGAGGCGAAGACCTCATGTACGGTTTTGTAATAGCGGTGAGAATAGTAATGTTATCACCGACTAGGATTATCTAACAGTTTAAGTACAGTTGATATAGTTGAGGCACAATCAAAATATGGTTTTTGGGGATGGAATTTGTGGCGTCAACCTATCGGTTTTATCATTTTTCTAATTTCTTCCCTAGCAGAATGCGAGAGGTTACCTTTTGATTTACCAGAAGCCGAAGAAGAATTAATAGCAGGTTATCAAACTGAATATTCCGGTATCAAATTTGGTTTATTTTACGTTGCTTCTTATCTAAATCTATTAATTTCCTCATTATTTGTAACAGTTCTATACTTAGGCGGTTGGAATATTTCTATTCCGTATATATCTATTCTGCAGCTATTTGAAAAGGATCAAATTTTTGGAACAACAATTGGTATCTTTATTACATTAGCTAAAACTTATTTGTTCTTGTTCATTTCTATCGCAACCAGATGGACTTTACCGAGGTTAAGAATGGATCAACTATTAAATCTTGGATGGAAATTTCTTTTACCGATTTCCCTTGGTAATCTATTATTAACAACTTCTTTCCAACTCTTTTCACTCTAAATTGAAAATGAATCCAAGATATTGATTATTTGTTTTAAACAAGAGAAAGAAACAAAGATCAAATTATTCATAGATAATTACAATATGCTTCCTATGATAACCGGGTTCATGAATTATGGTCAACAAACCCTACGAGCTGCAAGGTATATTGGTCAGGGTTTCATGATTACCTTATCCCACACAAATCGTTTACCTGTAACTATTCAATATCCCTATGAAAAATTAATAACATCAGAACGTTTCCGCGGTCGAATCCATTTCGAATTTGATAAATGCATTGCTTGTGAAGTATGTGTTCGAGTATGTCCTATAGATCTGCCTGTTGTTGATTGGAAATTGGAAACCAATATTCGAAAAAAACGATTGCTTAATTACAGCATTGATTTTGGAATTTGTATATTTTGTGGTAATTGTGTTGAGTATTGTCCAACAAATTGTTTGTCAATGACTGAAGAATATGAATTTTCAACTTATGATCGTCACGAGTTGAATTATAATCAAATAGCTTTGGGTCGTTTACCAATGTCAGTAATTGACGATTACACTATTCGAACAATTTTGAATTCACCTCAACAAAAAAATGGGTAAACCTATTAATTTTATTAAAAAAAGAATGCAAAACTGTTGAATTATATTATATAAAGAATTTAATTAAAAACTTGTATTTATAGAATAAATAATATTAAGTATGTATTAAGGCTCATCCTTTTAATATTAATATAATATCTTCGTAATTACTATCTTGAAATAGATAGGTTGAAAATATTAGAATAAAAAAGCGAAACTGTCTAATAATTGTATCTACATCAATTCATATTCATTAGATTCTAATTTCACTCTATTAGAAACATATTAAAAAAAATGCCCCGGTTAAATTAATAAGGTCATGAAAAGGATTTCTATTTTTTCTTTTTTTTATAATATAATGGATTTACCTGGACCAATACATGATTTTCTTTTAGTTTTTCTGGGATCCGGTCTTCTAGTAGGAGGTCTGGGAGTGGTATTACTTCCTAACCCAATATTTTCAGCCTTTTCCTTAGGATTTGTTCTTGTTTGTATATCTTTATTGTATATTCTAGCAAATTCCCATTTTGTAGCTGCTGCACAACTCCTTATTTACGTGGGGGCCATAAATGTTTTAATCATATTTGCTGTGATGTTCATGAATGATTCAGAATATTCCATAGATTTCAATCTGTGGACTGTTGGGAATGGGATTACTTCATTGGTTTGTACAACTATTCTTTTTTCATTAATTTCTACTATTCTCGATACGTCATGGTACGGGGTTATTTGGACTACAAGATTAAACCAGATTTTAGAGCAAGATTTAATAAGTAATAGTCAACAAATAGGAATTCATTTATCAACAGATTTTTTTCTTCCATTTGAACTCATTTCAATAATTCTTTTAGTTGCTTTGATAGGTGCAATTTCTGTGGCTCGTCAATAAAAAAGGTTCCGATTAGTAAAGACCAAAGAAAACTTTGTGTTTGTGTATGTTATGATATTTTTTGGTTCATTGAATTCAATTTGATTGAATACTATTTCATATTTTAAATATAAATTTTTATATTTGATATATATTTGACCCTAATATAGTTTTTATTCGTACTTTGTTGTTATATTCTAGTTGATTGAATCCAGTGAATTTTTTTTATTATTCATATTGAAATGAATCAAAATTGATAAGGAGTTGCTCAATGATACTCGAACATGTACTTGTTTTGAGTGCCTATTTATTTTTGATTGGTCTTTATGGATTGATCACGAGTCGAAATATGGTTAGGGCTCTTATGTGCCTTGAACTTATACTCAATGCAGTTAATATGAATTTCGTAACATTTTCTGATTTTTTTGATAATTCCCAACAAAAAGGGGATATTTTCTGCATTTTTGTTATAGCAATTGCAGCCGCTGAAGCAGCTATTGGATTAGCTATAGTCTCGTCAATTTATCGTAACAGAAAATCAACTCGTATCAACCAATCGACCTTATTAAATAAGTAGCATAAATCAAAAAATTATAGGTTTAAATTTGCATATATGATAGGTTATGACTTACTAGATTAGATTTGTGAAAATCTAAGAAATCAAAGTATTTTAGCCCCATTTTTTACCAATTGAGCCAGAATTAATTAAAAAAATTCTATTAAAGGAAATCATTGCTTCATCTAGTATTTTAATATATCATTTAGTTATAAGTTTACTAGATTGAAAATTTATGACATTCAAAAAACTATAGATCCTATGTCACATTCAGTAAAAATTTATGATACTTGTATAGGATGTACTCAGTGTGTCCGAGCATGTCCTACAGACGTATTAGAAATGATACCTTGGGATGGATGTAAAGCTAAGCAAATAGCTTCTGCCCCAAGAACCGAGGATTGTGTTGGTTGTAAGAGATGTGAATCTGCCTGTCCAACGGATTTTTTGAGTGTTCGAGTTTATTTATGGCATGAAACAACTCGAAGCATGGGTCTAGCTTATTGATACGTTACCGAAAACCTGATTTGAATAAATTTGGAATACATTTTATTTTTTTTTATTGACAAGTACTCGTACTCAAAAAAGGTAAATTATATTTTTTTATTTATATATATTTTTTGAGTACGCGTTCTTTGGACCTGGTGTATCTTGTCTTTACCACGAATGATTTTCCTTGGTTAACAATAATTGTTGTTTTTCCAATATCTGCCGGTTCGTTAATGTTATTTCTCCCGCATAGGGGAAATAAAGTTAATAAGTGGTATACTATATGCATTTGTATCTTAGAACTTCTTCTAACGACCTACGCTTTTTGTTATAATTTTAAAACGGACGATCCGTTAATTCAACTGTCCGAAGATTATAAATGGATCAATTTTTTTGATTTTTATTGGAGACTGGGAATAGATGGGCTTTCTATAGGAACGATTTTACTGACGGGATTTATTACTACTTTAGCTACTTTAGCGGCTTTTCCAGTTACTCGGGATTCCCGATTATTCCATTTCCTGATGTTAGCAATGTACAGCGGCCAAATAGGATCATTTTCTTCTCGGGATATTTTACTTTTTTTCATCATGTGGGAATTAGAATTAATTCCCGTTTATCTCCTTTTATCCATGTGGGGTGGAAAGAAACGTCTGTATTCAGCTACAAAATTTATTTTATACACTGCAGGAAGTTCTATTTTTTTATTAATAGGAGTTTTAGGTATAAGTTTATATGGTTCGAACGAACCAACATTAAATTTAGAACTATTAGCGAATCAATCCTATCCTGTCACACTCGAAATACTATTTTATATTGGATTTCTTATTGCTTTTGCCGTCAAATCACCGATTATACCTTTACATACTTGGTTACCTGACACCCACGGCGAGGCACATTACAGTACCTGTATGCTTCTCGCTGGAATCTTATTAAAAATGGGAGCATACGGGTTGGTTCGAATCAATATGGAATTATTACCTCACGCTCATTCTATGTTTTCTCCTTGGTTGATGGTAGTCGGCACAATCCAAATAATTTATGCAGCTTCAACATCTCCCGGTCAACGTAATTTAAAAAAGAGAATAGCCTATTCTTCTGTATCTCATATGGGTTTTATAATTATAGGTATTGGTTCTATAACGGATCCTGGACTTAATGGAGCTATTTTACAAATAATCTCTCATGGATTTATTGGCGCTGCACTTTTTTTCTTGGCAGGAACGAGTTATGATAGAATCCGGCTTGTTTATCTTGATAAAATGGGTGGAATGGCTATCTCCATTCCAAAGATATTTACAATGTTCACTATCTTATCGATGGCTTCCCTTGCATTACCGGGCATGAGTGGTTTTGTTGCAGAATTAATTGTTTTTTTTGGAATAATTACGAGCCAAAAATATTTATTAATTTCAAAAATTTTAATTATTTTTGTAATGGCAATTGGAATGATATTAACTCCTATATATTTATTATCTATGTCACGCCAAATGTTCTATGGATACAAGTTAATTAATGCCAAAAACTTTTCTTTTTTTGATTCTGGACCCCGAGAGTTATTTCTTTCAATCTCTATTCTTCTACCCATAATTGGTATTGGGATTTATCCTGATTTTGTGCTCTCATTAGCAAGTGACAAGGTCGAATCCATTTTATCTAATTATTTTTATGGATAGTTTTCAGGAAATAAAAAAAACATTAAATTGAATTATAATAAGAAGTCTTTGGTTTTTGTATTGTGAGAACCTTTTGAATCAAGTAGTACAATGATTCAAAAGGTTCTTGATGATTTACTACTAAAACTAAATTAGATTTCTTAACTTATATGAAATTATATATATATATATATATGCTATTTTTTTTTTTTCTTTTTTAATGTTTTAGTTAATTTGATGTAAATGAACCATAACTATGTAAACCTATTCCTAAAAGATTGACGCCAAAATAGCATATCCAAATTAAAAGAAAACCTATCGAAGCCACAATTGCAGAATTTATACCCCGAACATTCCTATTTGTTTTAATATGTAAATAAATTGCGAATATGGTCCAAGTAATAAATGCCCAGGTTTCCTTTGGATCCCAATTCCAATATGAACCCCATGTTTCATTCGCCCATACAGCTCCTGAAAGAATGCCGACGGTTAAAAAGATAAATCCAAGACTAATAATACGAAAACTCCAATAATCTAATTGTTCAATCAATTGATACCTATAATAATTTCTAGAAAAACTAAAATTAATGTTTTGTTGTAGTAAAATAGAATTTTTTTCATTTATGTAGTAAAGTACATCAAAAGAAAATAATTCATTTAATAAAAATTTTGTTTTCATATTATTTTTCCAAAAAGTATATCCGACCTTGCGAAATGTAATGACTAGAAGAGCTATTGATAATAATGATCCGCATAACAGAGCGCCATAGCCTAATATCATCATACTTACGTGCATCATTAACCACTGGGACTGGAGAGCTGGTACTAATATTGCAGACTGAGGCATGTTGTTTAAAAGACCTGAAGTAGCAAAACCCTGAATAAAAATAGCACTTGGCGCAGTTATTGCGTTTAAGTAATTTTTTTTTTTTTTATTAAAATAGGAAACCATATGAATAATTGAAAAAACCCATGAAAGAAAAATTAATGATTCATATAAATTGCTTAATGGAAAATGTCCTGAATAAATCCAACGCGTGAATAATAATCCTGTTATACCAAAAAACGTAATTACGATTCCTTTATCTGATGAATCAAAAAATCCTATGATTTCATCTAAATTAACTAATAAAGTTAAAAAATAAATTGTTAGTACAATTGAAACGACCGAAAAAGATATATGAGTTAATATATGTTCTAAAATTGAAAAAATCATAAAAAATTTGTTAAAAATTAATAAATTAATACTAGGTTTTACCCGATATTAGAAAAAAGTCGGGTATTAATTTGATTATAAAACTTATAATATCTCTTTTATAAGATCTTATGCCGCTACTCGGACTCGAACCGAGATGCTATAGCACTGCTTCCTAAGAGCAGCGTGTCTACCAATTTCACCATAGCGGCAACTTGTTCAAAATAATACTAACAAGTTTTTACTCAATCGTCGAGATTCCAATTTTAAATAAAGAAGCCAATTCAATGGAATTTACAATTGATTTTATTATTACAAAAATGCTTTTTCGAAAAATTAAAACTTCTCAAAAATCCTTAGAAATTTTCAATCAAATTTGCCTAAGTTGCTCAAGAGAAATGAAAAACACTAATTGTCAAAATATCTATTTTCATGCATCTTTTTATATTGTACAAACATAAGATTTTTTGATCACTTAAAAAAAATATCATATATTATTACTTAATAATTATTATTATCTAATATTCACTTATTGTGTATAGATGCTTTTAAAACTTTGATTCCAAGTAAAGAATAGAAGAATTCAGAGAAATAATAATTCCTAAAGGTATAAGGTATAAAGTAAAAATTTGTTGACTTAAATTAATTTCAAGAACCTATTGATTTCGCTTAAATATCTTGTATTTCCTAGTTAAGAGGAAATACAAGATATTTATTTATTATTTTATTGATGGGGGAAAATAATAACCCCCCCCCTTTTTAGAATATATATATATTCTAAAAAATTTGTTTTTACGTTAGGCTAATTCTAATTATTCTAGTGTTTTTTATTTATTTTGTTGTACAAAAAAACTTTTTGAATTACCTGTAGAAAGCGATTTCCCTAAGGAAAAAGCTTTCAACGATGTCCAATATCCCTTCCTTTTCCAAATTTTTTTACGAATACGCTTTTTCGAGATAGAAGTACGTTTTTTTGGAACTGCCATTCAAAAATGAAAAAAGTTTTTCAGTGGTATAATTGGATGTCAAAGACATTTATTATTCTATTCTTTCGTACTCCATATTGAGTAATTTTTTTCTTTCAAATTTTATTATATATTATTTTTCAAACAAAGCAGACATTCAAAAGTTTAAAACCCAACTGTTTTTTACCTTTTTCTTTAAAAATTTTTTGTATTTAACGTTTGAAATACGTATGAGAGTGCTCATTTAATTAATCTATACTGATAGGTTATATTAGAAATCATTTTCTTAAATTTCTTCACTTCATATGTAAAAAAAAAATATCGATTATAATAATATTTCTTGAAAAAAAAGCTTGCTTAGTGTACTGGAAGACAATCACTAAATTCCATAATTAAATAAGAATTTTAAATAATCAAACCCAAATAACTTTATTTAGGTAAAGTTTTTTTTAGAATTAATATTAAGTATTTTTTTGTCGTGTAAATCTTTGTTCTATTCTTAATATATGTATATAAATTATTGTAATACGGAATTTTAATTCACTTTTTCTGTATCTGCATAAAATCAAAATTTTATGTCGTTTTTTTACAGTAACTGAGTAATATTATTTAATCACTTCTAATTTTTTGATTTGAATATATATTTCTTTTCAAAGGTTTATGAAGAATTATACTAATTCGAAAAAATTTTCTATTTAGGTTTGAAATCATGTGCTTTTTTATTGTCCCCTTTGAAAAAAAAAATATATATACAAACCAGTGAATAAGAAATAATAAATTTAAGAATAAAATAAAAAGGGTTTTTTATTTTATGGAACATACATATCAATATTCATGGATCATCCCTTTCATTCCACTTCCAGTACCTATTTTACTAGGAGCTGGACTTCTACTTTTTCCGACAGCAACAAAAAACCTTCGACGTATGTGGACGTTTCTGAGTATTTTTTTATTAAGTATAGTTATGATCTTTTCGCTCTATCTATCTATTCAACAAATTTTTCTAAGTTGCATTCATCAAAATGTATGGTCTTGGACCATAAATAATGAATTTTCTTTTGAGTTCGGTTACTTTATTGATCCACTTACTTCTATTATGTCAATATTAATTACAACTGTTGGAATTTTGGTTCTGATTTATAGTGATAATTATATGTCTCATGATCAAGGATATCTGAGGTTTTTTGCTTATATGGGTTTTTTTAATACTTCAATGTTAGGATTAGTTACTAGTTCTAATTTGATCCAAGTTTATTTTTTTTGGGAATTAGTTGGAATGTGTTCGTATTTATTAATAGGTTTTTGGTTCACACGACCTATTGCAGCGAATGCCTGTCAAAAAGCTTTTGTAACCAATCGTGTAGGGGATTTTGGTTTATTATTAGGAATTTTAGGTCTTTATTGGATAACTGGCAGTTTCGAATTTCAAGATTTGTTCGAAATATTCAATAATTTAATTTTAAATAATAGAGTAAATCTCTTATTTCTTACTTTGTGTGCATTTCTATTATTTGTGGGTCCTATTGCTAAATCTGCACAATTTCCTCTTCATGTATGGTTGCCTGATGCCATGGAGGGTCCTACTCCTATTTCGGCTCTTATACATGCTGCTACTATGGTAGCGGCGGGAATTTTTCTTGTAGCTCGTCTTCTTCCTCTTTTTATAGTTATCCCTTCTATAATGTATATAATATCTTTGATAGGTATAATAACAGTACTCTTAGGAGCCACTTTAGCTCTTGCTCAAAAAGATATTAAGAGAGGTTTAGCCTATTCTACAATGTCTCAACTGGGTTATATGATGTTAGCTCTAGGTATGGGGTCTTATAGATCCGCTTTATTTCATTTGATTACTCATGCTTATTCGAAAGCTTTGTTATTTTTAGGATCTGGATCCATTATTCATTCAATGGAAGCTATAGTTGGATATTCGCCCGATAAAAGTCAGAATATGATTCTTATGGGTGGTTTGACAAAACATGTGCCGATTACAAAAACTGCCTTTTTAGTAGGAACACTCTCGCTTTGTGGTATTCCCCCCCTTGCTTGTTTTTGGTCTAAAGATGAAATTCTTAATGATAGTTTGTTATTTTCGCCAATTTTTGCAATAATAGCTTGTTCAACAGCGGGATTAACCGCATTTTATATGTTTCGGATTTATTTACTTACTTTTGAAGGACATTTAAACACTAATTTTATAAATTATAGTGGAAAAAAAAGTCGCTCCTTCTATTCAATCTCTTTGTGGGGTAAAGAAGAAGATAAAAAACTTAATAGAAATTTTGGGTTAGTACCATTATTAACAATGAATAATACGAAAAGAGCTTCTTTTTTTGGCAATAAAACATATAAAATTAGTAATAATGTAAGAAATCAAACTTTTATTACTGTTGAAAATTTTGGACTTAATACAAGAACTTTCTATTATCCCCATGAATCAGACAATACTATTCTATTTCCTATGCTTGTATTGCTTTTATTTACTTTGTTTATTGGAGCCATAGGAATTCCTTTCAATCAAGAAGGAATAGACTTTGATATATTATCAAAATTATTAACGCCGTCGATAAATCTTTTGCATACCAATTCACAAAATTTTGTAGATTGGTATGAATTTTTGAAAAATGCAATTTTTTCAGTCAGTATAGCTTTGTTTGGAATATTTATAGCATACTGTTTATATAAGCCTTTTTATTCATCTAAATTAAATTTAACCTTACTGAATTCATTTCAAAAGTGGAGTTCTAAAAGAATTAGGTGGGAAAAACTAATAAATTTTGTATATAATTGGTCATATAATCGTGGTTATATCGATGCTTTTTTTAAAAAATATTTAACTGAAAGTATAAGAAAATTAGCAAAACAAACGAATTTTTTTGATAAACGAATCATTGATGGAATTACAAATGGAGTAGGTATTACAAGTTTCTTTGTAGGAGAAGTAACAAAATATA